AATGGGTTGGATTGGTATTAGTCTGGATACAGCAAAATAATTCTATTAAATCTAATGTACTTATTCGATCTAATAAGTACATTATGTCAGAATTGAGAAATTTTATGTCTCGAATCTTTATTATTTTTTTATTTATTACTTCTATTTACTATTTAGGCAGAACACCGTCGCCTATTTTTATTAAGAAACTGTCAGAAATTCAAGAAAGGGGTGAAATTGATAACAAAAAAAAAATAGGTGTTGAAAGAACTTCCAAAACGAAGGTAACTAAACAAGAACAAAAAAAATCCACCGAAGAATATCTTTCTCCTTCTCTTTTTTCGAAGGAAAGGGAAGATTCGTACAAAATCGATGAAAGAGAGGAGAAAGATATCTTCCGATTGGAAAAACCTCTTCTAAAGATTCTTTTCGATTATAAACGATTCCATCGTCCATTGCGATATATAAAAAATGATCGATTTGAAAATGCTGTAAGAAATGAAATGTCACAATTTTTTTTTCATACATGTCAAAGTGATGCAAAAGAAAGAATCTCTTTTACGTATCCATCTAGTTTGTCAACTTTTCTTGAAATGATGCAAAGAAAGACGTTTCTCTTCACAACAGAAAAACTCTCCTATGATGAATTGGATAATCATTGGAGTTCTATTAATGAACAAAAAAGAAACAACCTAAGCAAAAAATTTTTAAATAGGGCCGAAGCTCTAGATAAGGAATTTTTTGCTCTGGATGTACTCGAAAAAAGGATTAGATTATGTAATGATGAGACAAAAAAAAAATACTTACCTAAAATATATGATCCTTTGTTGAACGGACCGTATCGCGGACGAATCAAAAAAAGTTTTTCATTCTCAATCAAAAATAAACCTTACACAAAAAACTACATTTGGATAAATAAGATTCATGGTATCCTTCTTAATATTAATACTAATTATCCAGACTTTGAACAGAAAATAGATACATTTGATAAAAAATCATTATCAACTGAAATTCGTTTTTTTTTTAACTTTATCAGTCAATTTTCTGGAAAATCAGTATCAAGTTTCAATTTGAAAGAACTTTATTTATTTCCAGAACATGAAAAGATGGATTCCGAAGATAAAAAAAAAATGCAATTATTATTCGACTCAATTATAACTGATCCAAACGATAAAACAATTATAAATAGCAAAAAATGTATTGGAATAAAAGAAACCAGTAAAAAAGTTCCTCGATGGTCATGCAAATTAATTGACGAGGTAGAACACCTAGAAAGAACTGGTGAAACAGCGGATTATGAGATTCGTTCAAGAAAAGCCAAACGTGTAGTGATTTTGACTGATGACTTAGAGAATGACGATACTTATACGGATACCAAGGATACTGATAATTCTGATGAAAAAGATGAATTTGCTTTAATACGTTATTCACAACAACCGGATTTTCGGCGAGACATAATCAAAGGATCTAGACGCGCTCAAAGATGTAAAACTGCTACTTGGAAACTCTTTCAAGCAAGCGTGCATTCCCCTCTTTTTTTGGACAAAATTGACAAACCCTCTTTCTTTTCTTTTGATATTTTCGAGCCAATGAAAATCTTTTTTCTTTTTCAAAATTGGATGTGGAAAAATAAAGATACAGAGTTGAAAATTTCGGATTATACAGAGCAAAAGACAAAAGAAAGTAAGAAAAAAGAGGAAGAAAAACGTATAGAAATAGCAGAAGCCTGGGATAGCATTATATATGCTCAAGTAATAAGAGGTTTTTTATTAGTAACCCAATCGATTATTAGAAAATATATTCTATTACCTTCATTGATAATAATTAAAAATATCGTTCGTATACTATTATTTCAATTGCCCGAATGGTCAGAGGATTTAAAGGATTGGAATAGAGAAATGTATATTAAATGCACCTATAATGGCGTTCAATTATCCGAAACAGAATTTCCGAAAAACTGGCTAACCGAGGGTATTCAAATAAAGATCCTTTTTCCTTTTCGTCTGAAACCTTGGCACAGATACAGATCTAAGCTACGATCCCCTCAAAAGGAAAAGGATCCAAAAAAAAAAGCGAAAAAAATGGATTTTTGTTTTTTAATTAAAATTTAATTAAAAATAGTAGTAAATTAATAAAAAGATTAATGCATAAAAAAAATACAATAAAATATACGAAGAAATTCGGCCACCCCCTACATATTTTATAACCTCTCCCAGAAAAAAACTTGTAATACCCACCCCATTTGGAATTCCATCAATTACTCGTCTATCAAAAAAATAATTTAGTTTAGCTAATCTTCTTACATTATTAATTAAAGATATTCTATAAAAAACATCTATGTAACCACGATTATATGACCAATCATATATGACATTTCTTATTTTATCTGCAACAATTTTTTTCGAAACATTTTTTGAAAAAAAATTAAGTAAGTTGAAATTTTGTAAAGATGAATAAACGGGCTTATATAAAAAAGACGCTATAAATATTCCGAAAAAGGCTATACTGACCGAAAAAGTTGCATTTGTGACAAATTCATACCAATTCCCAGAATTATTTGAATTTGGATGTAAAAGGTCTATAGACGGAATTAACAATTTGGATAATATATCCAAATCTAGTCCTTCTTGGTTGAAAGAAATTCCTATGAACCCAATGAACAAAGTAAATAGTATTAATACAAGCATAGAAAATAACATAGTATTTTCCGATTCATGGGGATAGGAAAAAGTAGTGTTGTTAGTTTCAAAATGGGTAATATCAATAAAAGGCCATGTTATGCTTTGGAGATTTCTATCAATTCGATGTGAATGTGTCTTCTTCCGAAAAAAGGAAGCCCTTCCATTATTCTTCATTGTTAATAAAGATACTAAATGCATTTTTTTTTTCGCTTCTTTTTCTTTACCCCATAAAGATATTGAATGGAATGAGCGATTTTTTTTTCCATTGTAATTTTTAAAATGAACGTTTAAATATCCTTCAAAAACAAGTAAATAGATCCGAAACATATAAAATGCGGTTAATCCTGCTGTGGAACAAGCTATTATTGCGAAAATTGGTGAATACAACCAACTATCATTAAGAATTTCATCTTTGGACCAAAAACAGGCAAAGGGTGGAATACCACAAAGAGAAAGTGTACCCACTAAAAAAGCAGTTTTTGTAATTGGCACATGTTTTCTTAAACCGCCCATAAGAACCATATTTTGACTTTTATCTGGAGAATATCCAACAATAGCTTCCATTGAATGAATAATGGATCCGGATCCTAAAAACAACAATGCTTTTGAATAAGCATGAGTAATCAAATGAAATAAAGCGGCTCGATAAGAGCCCATACCTAGAGCTAACAGCATATAACCCAATTGAGACATTGTAGAATAGGCCAAACTTATCTTAATATCCTTTTGAGCAAGAGCTAAAGTAGCTCCTAATACTACTGTTATTATCCCTATGAAAGCTATTCCATTCATTATGGAAGGTATAACTATGAAAAGAGGAAGAAGACGGGCTACAAGAAAAATTCCCGCCGCTACCATAGTAGCAGCATGGATAAGAGCGGAAATAGGGGTAGGACCTTCCATAGCATCTGGTAACCATACATGAAGGGGGAATTGGGCAGATTTAGCAACTGAACCACCAAATAACAGGAAGGCACACAAAGTAACTAATAAAAGATTAACCTCATTATTATAAATCAAGTTATTGAATATTTCAAACAAATCTCGAAATTCCAAACTACCCGCTATCCAATAAAGACCTAAAATTCCCAATAATAAACAAAAATCCCCTACCCGATTAGTTACAAACGCTTTTTGACAAGCATTTGCCGCAATAGGGCGTGTGAACCAAAAACCTATTAATAGATAAGAACACATTCCAACCAATTCCCAAAAAATAAAAATTTGTATCAAATTAGAACTAGTAACCAATCCCAACATTGAAGTATTAAAAAAACTCATATAAGCAAAAAATCTCAAATATCCTTCATCATGAGACATATAATTGTCACTATAAATAAGAACCAGAATTCCAACAGTAGTGATTAATATTGACATAATAGAGGTAAGTGAATCGATCAAGTAGCCAAACTCTAAAGAAAGATCATTATTTATAGTCCAAGACCATACATATTGATAGATAGAACTGTTATTGATTTGATGAATAGACAGATCCACCGAAAAAATCATAACTATACTTAATAATAAAACACTAGGAAAAGCCCACATACGGCGAATATTTTTTGTTGCCGTGGGAAAAAGGAGAAGTCCCACTCCTATTAATATAGGAACTGGAAGTGGAATGAAAGGTATGATCCATGAATATTGATGTGTATATTCCATACAAAAAAAGAAAAAAAAAAAAAGATTCTTAATTCTTAATGAGTTTTGTTTCTTATTCGCCAATTTTATATCTTTTGAAAGGGTTCAGTTAATAAAAAAAATTAAGATTAAGATAGAAATAGAATTTTCTATTGTTAATTATTCTTAATTTTTGTCCAATATTTACAATAGCTGAAAGTACGAAGTGAAAATGGGTCAAATGATATGACCAGATTACTAGTGAAAGATAAACTGTTTTTTTTCTTTTTTTTTTTAGTTAATTAAGAAAATAAAAATTATAAATTATTATTATACAATAATTTATATCCAAAGAGTGAGGATAAATAATTACACCAAAACTAAAAACATTATTTATTTTGATATGAATCATAAAAAACAATCCATATGGCTCAAAAAAATAAGAATTTTTTTTTTTTAGTTTTTGATTCCGAATCATTAATTCGTTTTGGCACTAATTGATTCTTTTCCATTCCAATAAAAAGACATCTATCTTTGGAAAAAGTTTGTAAAAAAGATTATGATATAGTTTACTTTAGATAGAAAAAAGGAATTAAGATACATGATTTTTAAAAATCACTTTTAAACGAACCAAGTAAGCAGGATAAAGATAAGGGTTGGTTTCTTAAAATTTTTCGATGTATTTTATTCCATGTATAAATGCAATACGACGAAAATAGACCGAAATATAAAAGGATATTTTATTTTTTGTAAGAATTAGATAAAAGATGACTAGGAACAAAAAAAAAGACTATGTGATTTTTACATATCCACATTTTTTATGAAAAGGAATAGAATAGTAGAATTTAATAGATAAGATAGATATATGGCTAATTAAAGAACAATTCATTTTGAACAATAGATGTCTTTCACATCCAACTATAGCAATGAATAAACTAGTATAATTTTTGAATGGCAGCGCCAAAAAAACGCACTTCTGTATCAAAAAAAAGGATTCGGAAAAAAATTTGGAAGGAGAAGGGATATTGGGCAGCATTAAAAGCTTTTTCGTTAGCGAAATCTCTGTCTACGGGTAACTCCAAAAGCTTTTTTGTGCAACAAATACAAAGATTGGAATAATCTGAATTAACTGTAGTCAAAGACCGTTATACAAAGTCAAATTTTTCATATTCTATTGGAGTTTAAAGATGTTTGCAGGAGGTTTGTTTCTCTTTTTTCTGATATTTATATTCTTGTTGTTAGTTTTTTATTTTTAGTTTCTAATAGATATTTTTTTTTTTACTTTTTTATTTCTATTCTTGTTGTTTTTGATAGTTTCTTTTTTTTTTAGTTTATAAATCTTATAGATCTTTGATACAAACTAAAAAAAAAAATGAGATATGATATAAGTAAGAATTTCTATTTGCTAATGTTTTGAACTGTTCAATAGAAAATTGAACCCATTTTGGAATTGGCTTTTTTTTAATTCAAATTCTTTAATGTTTCTCAAATGCAATATTTTTTTATTCAAATTGAATATTTAGTAAACAAATATTGCATTTGAATCGACTCTTTCAATCTCGACGATTGACTAAAAATCGGTTATTATGATTTAGAGCAAGCCGCTATGGTGAAATCGGTAGACACGCTGCTCTTAGGAAGCAGTGCTAGAGCATCTCGGTTCGAGTCCGAGTGGCGGCATGGCATCTTATTTTCTAAAAGAGTAAGTCCTATAATGAATTCAATTCCCGATTTCCTAATTAGGAGATTTTTTTCTTTTTATTCATTTTTATATATGATATTTTCAACTTTAGAGCATATATTAACTCATATATCGTTTTCGGTCATATCAATTGTAATTGCAATTCGTTTAATAACCTTATTAGTCAATGAAATCGTAGTACTATATGATTCGTCCGAAAAAGGCATGATAGTAACTTTTTTCTGTATAACAGGATTATTAGTTACTCGTTGGATTTTTTCGGGCCATTTACCATTAAGTGATTTATATGAATCAGTAATCTTTCTTTCATGGGGTTTTTCCATTTTTCATATAGTTCCAGGTTTTGGTTTTAAAAAGCTTAAAAACTATTTAAGCACAATAATTGCACCAAGTGTTATTTTTACACAAGGCTTTGCTACTTCGGGTCTTTTAACCGAAATGCATGAATCCGCAATATTAGTACCCGCTCTACAATCGCATTGGTTAATGATGCACGTAAGTATGATGGTATTGGGCTATGCAGCTCTTTTATGTGGATCATTATTATCAGTAGCTCTTTTAGTCATTACATTTCGAAAAGTCATAATAAGAAATATTGGTAAGAACAAGAATTTTTTTTTTAATGAGTCATTTTCTTTTGCTGAGATCAAATACATGAACGAAAGAAACAACGTTTTACGAAACACTTCTTTTCTTTCTTATAGAAATTATTACAGGTCTCAATTTATTCAACAATTGGATCGTTGGAGTTATCGTATTATTAGTCTAGGTTTTATCTTTTTAACCATAGGTATTCTTTCGGGAGCAGTATGGGCTAATGAGGCCTGGGGATCATATTGGAATTGGGATCCAAAGGAAACTTGGGCGTTTATTACTTGGACCATATTCGCGATTTATTTACATACTAGAAAAAATAAAAAAGGGGAAGGTGTAAATTCTTCAATAGTGGCCTCTATGGGCTTTCTTATAATTTGGATATGTTATTTTGGGATCAATCTATTAGGAATAGGACTACATAGTTATGGTTCATTTACATCTAATTGAATTAAAGTGAGTAAAGGGCCTGACAAATACAAACATAATAAGCATATGAAGCATATATATACTATATAAGATAAATATAAGAAAACTTCGCATAAATCGTCGAGAACCCCTTGAATCACTACATTACTTGATTTAAAGGGTTCTCACAAACACCAAACATATCCGGTTACAATTCCAATTCCTTTTTTTTTTTAAGTTAATCCAGAGAAAATTTTTTTTTTTTCATTGTACAATGAACACTATTCAAAAGAAATAGGATTTATTGCTCTCTTTGATTTTTTGGTTTTAGTCATTTAGTCATGAAAAGTATCTATAAAAAATTAGATAGAATAGCTTCGACCTTGTCAACTGATAATGAGAAAATGAAATCTGGATAAATACCAATAACTATTACAGGTATAAGGATAGAAATCGAAATAAATAACTCTCGCGGACCAGAATCCAAAAATAAAGAGTTCGGTGTATTAAAAAACTTGTATCCATAGAACATTTGGCCTAACATAGATAATGAATAAATAGGAGTTAATATCATTCCAATTGCCATTACAAAAGTAATTAGTATTTTTGTCATTAAAAGATATTTTTGACTGGTAATTATTCCAAAAAAAACTATCAATTCCGCAACAAAACCGCTCATGCCCGGCAATGCAAGAGAAGCCATCGATAAGATACTGAAAACCGTGAATATTTTTGGCATTGGAATAGCCATTCCGCCCATTTCGTCGAGATAAAAAAGACGTATTCTATCATAACTCGTTCCTGCCAAGAAAAAAAGCGCAGCACCAATAAATCCATGAGAAATTATTTGTAAAATGGCTCCGTTGAGTCCCGTATCACTTATAGAACCAATTCCTATAATTATGAAACCCATATGAGATACGGAGGAATAAGCTATTCTTTTTTTTAAATTACGTTGACCAAGAGATGTTGAAGCTGCATAGATTATTTGAATTGCGCCTAATAGAATTAACCAGGGGGAAAATAGAGAATGAGCGTGGGGTAATAATTCCATATTAATTCGAACCAATCCATACGCTCCCATTTTTAATAAGATTCCGGCTAAAAGCATACAAGTACTGTAATGTGCCTCTCCGTGGGTGTCTGGTAACCATGTATGTAAGGGTATAATCGGCGATTTGACAGCAAAAGCAATAAGAAATCCAATATAGAATATTATTTCCAGTGCCACAGGATACGATTGATTAGCTGATGTTTCAAAATTTAATGTTGGTTGATTGGAACCATATAAACCGATACCGAGAACTCCCATTAATAAAAAAATGGAACTTCCTGCAGTATACAAAATAAACTTTGTAGCTGAATACAAACGTTTCTTTCCCCCCCACATGGATAAAAGTAGATAAACAGGAATTAATTCGAATTCCCACATGATGAAAAAAAGTAAAATGTCTCGAGAAGAAAATGATCCTATTTGACCGCTATACATTGCTAACATCAGGAAATGGAATAATCGGGATTCCCGAGTAACCGGTTGAGCCGCTAAAGTAGCTAAAGTGGTGATAAATCCCGTCAGTAAAATCGGTCCTATAGAGAGTCCATCTATTCCGAATCTCCAGTAAAAATCAAAAAAATTGATCCATTTATAATTCTCCGTCAATTGGATTAATGGATCGTCCAATTGGAAATGATAACAGAATGCATAGGTTGTTAGAAGGAGATTCATTAAGCATATACAAATAGTATACCATCTAATTACCTTATTTCCTCTATGGGGAAATAAGAAGATTAAGGAACCCGCGGATATTGGCAAAACTACAACTATTGTTAACCAAGGAAAAAAATTCGTGGTAAAAATAAGATACACTTGGGCCAGAAAAACCCGTGCTCAAAATCGAAAAAAATCTTTTCGATTTTGAGCACGGGTTTTTGTCAGTAAAAAAATGGTATTCGTGTGTGGTTTTTTGAAACGTATCAATAAGCTAGACCCATGCTTCGAGTTGTTTCATACCATAAATAAACTCGAACACTCAAGAAATCTGTCGGACAGGCGGATTCACACCTCTTACAACCAACACAGTCTTCTGTTCTTGGAGCAGAAGCTATTTGCTTAGCTTTACATCCGTCCCAAGGTATCATTTCTAATACATCTGTGGGGCAGGCTCGGACACATTGAGTACATCCTATACATGTATCATAAATCTTTACTGAATGTGACATTGGATCTATTAATTTTTGAACATCAGCTATTTTCGATCTAGTAAACTTGTAAATGAATCATATATTTCGACACCAGACGAATCAATGATTTACCCGAATTTTGATAATCAATCTACCTCTGGATCAATTCATAAGAGAGGGCCAAGATACTTTGATTTCTTACGTTTTCGCAAACATGATCATACGTTGTGTATCATACATGCGAATTTGAATTGATAAATATTTGAATTTCAATATTCGAAATTCTAATTTTTCTGATTAATACTATTTATTCAACAAATTCGATTGATTGATACGAGTTGATTTTCTGTTACGATAAATTGACGAAACAATAGCCGGTCCAATAGCTGCTTCAGCGGCTGCGATAGCTATAACAAAAATTGAAAAAATATTTCCTTTTAATTGGCGACTATCAAAAAAATCAGAAAAAGCTACGAAATTTATATTAACCGCATTCAGTATAAGTTCAAGACACATAAGGGCTCTAACCATATTTCGGCTTGTGATCAATCCATAGATACCGATAGAAAATAAATAGGCACTCAAAACAAGTACATGTTCGAGCATCATTGACCAACTCCTTATCAATTTCGATTCATTTCAATATGAAGAACAATTCAACAGATTCGATTGACTAGAGAATATAACAAGTACGGACCAAAAGAATATATTGGTAATAAATCGAATAAGAAAATTCTTTTAAACATAAACAATCTTTCACTTTCCCATTCACATATCAAATTCAAAGGAAATGGATAAAATAGAACAAAATGGAATTTAGATTGATGTTACTAGTTCTATTCTGACTGGCGAGCCACGACAATTGCACCTATCAAAGCAGCTAAAAGAATTATTGAAATGAGTTCAAATGGAAGAAAAAAATCTGTTGATAAATGAATTCCAATTTGTTGACTATTATTTATCAAATCTTGCTCTATAATCTGATTTGATCTTGTAGTCCAAATAATCCCGTACCATGATGTATCTGGAATAGTAGTTATTAGTGAAACAAAAATACTTGTACAAACCATCAAAGTAACTCCATCCCCAACCGTCCAAAGATGAAAATCTTGGTAATATTCTGAACCATTTATGAACATCACAGCAAATATTATTAAAACGTTTATAGCTCCCACGTAAATAAGTAGCTGTGCTGCAGCTACAAAATGGGCGTTTGATAAAATATAGAATAAAGATATACAAACAAGAACCAGTCCCAACGAAAAGGCAGAAAAAATTGGGTTGGTAAGTAATACTACTCCTAGACTTCCTAATACAAGACCTGATCCCAGAAAGATTAAAAGAAAATCGTGTATTGGTTCAGGTAAATCCATTAGATGTAAAATAAAAGATAAAAAATAGAAATTTCATGACCTTATTGATACGACCAGGAAAAAATTTTATATACTAAATTCCTAATTGAATTAAATCCTAAGGAGTGTGGATTGATATAGGTACAGTTATAGGACTAATCTCATTCTTTATACGAAAGAGTAGTTCGAAACTATATTAAACTATACTATATATTTATTAGAATATTCTATTTATTAATAATATATATTGATATTATTTACATTTTTTAAAAAATTTACATAAAAATATTCTTAAAAAAAAAAAAAAGAATTTTATTTGAATTGAATTGTTCGAATTGTATAATCGTCAATTACTGACATTGGTAAACGGCCCAAAGCAATTTGATTATAATTCAATTCGTGACGATCATAAGTAGACAGTTCATATTCTTCAGTCATTGATAAACAATTTGTTGGACAATACTCAACGCAGTTACCACAAAATATACAGATCCCAAAATCAATACTGTAATTAAGCAATCGTTTCTTTCGAATATCAGTTTCCAGTTTCCAATCAACAACGGGTAGATCTATAGGGCATACACGAACACATACTTCACAAGCAATGCATTTATCAAATTCAAAATGTATTCGACCGCGGAAACGTTCCGATGTGATTAATTTTTCATAAGGATATTGAATAGTTACAGGTAAACGATTTGCGTGGGATAAGGTAATCATGAAACTTTGACCAATGTACCTTGCAGCTCGTATTGTTTGTTGACCATAATTCATGAACCCAGTTACCATAAGGAACATATCGTGAATATCTATGAATATTTTTGTTTTGTTTCTTTCTCTTGTTTGAGACAAGTTAGAAATATATAATATCAATCTTTTACAGTGAAAACAGTCGAAACGAAGTTGTTAATAATAGATTACCGAGAGAAATAGGTAAAAGAAATTTCCATCCAAGATTTAATAATTGATCCATTCTTAGCCTAGGCAAAGTCCATCTTGTTGTGATAGAAACGAACAAGAACAAATAAGTTTTAGCTAATGTAATAAAGATACCAATTGTAGTTCCAAAAACTCCCCATGTTTTATTTATTTCAAAAAGCTCAGAAACGAATATGTACGGAATAGAGATATTCCAACCGCCCAAGTAAAGAACTGTTACAAATAATGAAGAAACTAATAAGTTTAAATAGGAAGCAACGTAAAATAAACCAAATTTTATACCCGAATACTCGGTTTGATAACCTGCTACTAATTCTTCTTCTGCTTCTGGTAAATCAAAAGGTAATCTTTCACATTCCGCTAGGGAAGAAATTAGAAAAACGATAAAACCTATAGGTTGACGCCACAAATTCCATCCCCAAAAACCATATTTTGATTGCGCGTCAACTATATCAACTGTACTTAAACTGTTAGATAATCCTAGTCGGTGATAACATTACTGTTCCCATCGCTATTACAGAACCGTACATGAGATTTTCACCTCATACGGCTCCTCGAAGGCCATAAATAAATCTAAGGACCGGGGCCGGTTATTTATCTTGATATATTCCTAGGATAGATAGGATTCCAATCTATTGGACGGTCCTGAATTAGACCAATTGAATTCTGTCTGTTATAATAATAAATACAAAAGGTACTTCTGAATTGATCTCATCCCTTAATAATTTGAATTTGTTGAGTAATAATTGAATTCTTCAATTCAATAAAATACTCCTTTAGAATTATCAATAACCCGTCGTTTTCGATTACGTAAAAAAATTAGACACTAGTTTATGAATTATGACATAAATTGTATCTCCATGAATATGGATATAAGAAAGAATCCAAAGGGATCCTTCTTTTTTATTTTAATTGTATTATATTATTATTCTTTCTTTTTTTTTCGTTCCTATTCTTCTTTTTTATGTGCAAAACAAAAGGGGACTTAAAAAAAATTAAAGGATTATTTCGTTTCTGATAGTTATTTATTTAATCAGTGGATAGGAGCATACTCTGGATCGGAATTGTGGGGAGTACTGCCTGATTATTTCTACTAACTTAAAGCCCCAATTAGTGTTCTTTTTATATTATGCAGAAATGCTCTTTTGGAGAATTTACATAATCTCCATTACTAATCCTTTGTGTATCTTGGTGTTTCTAACCATCCACTCATTTTTTATCAATCCCCCTTTATAGTAATACATGTATGGTAATTCATACAAACGGTAGTGAAAACTCAATAAGGTTGGTCTTTTGAGCCCGCTTCAAGACAGGATGACTAATCAACCAATTTTGGGGTAACCTCTTTCTTCCACTTATCATTTTTTTTTCCACTTAATTCTTATACATAGAAAATGAGACTCAATATTTTTACTGCAGATTCAAATGAAATTCAAATCATAGTATATTAATATTATTATTATATATTAAATATCTATGAAATTCGAATATGAAAATGGAATGTAAATGAATAAATAGAAGCTGTTTTATTTCACTCATATAACTATCTGATTTAGTTCATCAATCCGAATTCCGAATAAAAATAACGAAAATCGGGATATCTATTCCATTTTTTCTACCCTTTTCCTAGAAAGAAGAAAAGAAATAAAGACGAAAAGAAAGGGAGCATGGAAAGATTTCTGTCTCAACGAATCACACGTAGAGATATTGATAACACACATAGAGTTAATGGTATTTCATAACTAATCGATTGAGCAGCAGCCCGTAGACCACCCAAAAAGGAATATTTATTATTTGACCCATATCCTGACATAAGAAGTCCAATGGGAGCAATACTCGAAATAGCAATCCATAAAAAAACACCGATATTGAGATCAGCTAAAATAAAGTTATAGCCAAAAGGAATTACTGAATAGCTTACTAGAATTGATATGACTGATATGGATGGTCCAATACTGAATAAACGAATATCTCCCCTAGATGGAATAAGATTCTCTTTGAAAAGTAGTTTTGTTCCATCTGCTAGAGCTTGAAGAACTCCCAAAGGACCGGCGTATTCAGGTCCAATACGCTGTTGTATCCCTGCGGATATTTCTCTTTCTAACCATACAATCACTAGTACACCTATTGTGATTCCCAATACAAGAGTAAAAATAGGGACAAGTACCCATATAATTCCATAGACCTCTTTTAAAGATTCCAATCTGGAAAAAGAATTGATATCTTGTACTTCTGTTGTATCAATTATCATTTCAACGATCAACTTCTCCCATAATGATATCTATGCTACCTAGTATTGTCATAATATCAGCCAATTTCATTCTTTTAACTAACTGAGGAAGAATTTGCAAATTGATAAAACCCGGGGGACGAATTTTCCATCTCCAAGGAAAACCATTCTGATCCCCTATTAGAAAAATTCCTAATTCTCCCTTTGGGGCTTCAACTCTCACATAAAGTTCTTGTTTCGGTAATTCAAAAATAGGAGACGGCTTTTTACTAATGAATCTATATTCAAAATCATTCCATTCTGTATCCTTTTCTCTATCAAAGCAACGGATTTCTAAATTCTCATATGGCCCTCCCGGAATTCCTTCCAGAGCCTGTTGAATAATTTTTATGGATTCCACCATTTCACCAATTCGTACTAAATAACGAGCTAATGAATCTCCTTCTTTTTGCCATTGAACTTCCCAATCAAATTCCTCGTAACACTCATAATGATCAACTTTACGTAGATCCCATTGTATTCCGGAAGCCCGAAGCATTGGTCCTGATAAACCCCAATTTATTACTTCCTCGCCACCAACAATGCCTACTCCCTCAACCCGTTCTAAAAAAATGGGATTTCGCGTAATAAGTTTTTGATATTCAACAACCCCTGTTAAAAAATAATCGCAGAAATCCAAACATTTATCTATCCAGCCATGAGGTAGATCGGCCGCTACCCCTCCGATACGAAAATAATTATGCATCATTCTCATACCTGTGGCAGCTTCGAATAGATCATATATTAATTCTCTTTCTCTGAAAATATAGAAGAAAGGAGTTTGTGCACCAATATCTGCCATAAAGGGTCCCAGCCATAGTAGGTGAGAAGCTATACGACTCAACTCCAACATAATTACTCGAATATAGCTGGCTCTTTTAGGTACTTGAATATTTCCTAACTGTTCCGGTCCATTTATGGTTATTGCTTCTGTGAACATAGTAGCTAAATAATCCCAACGTGTTACATAAGGCAGATATTGTACAATTGTTCGGTTTTCCGCAATTTTTTCCATCCCTCTATGTAAATAACCCAATATTGGTTCACAATCAATAACATCCTCACCATCTAGAGTAACAATGAGTCGAAGAACACCATGCATTGATGGGTGGTGAGGACCCATATTGACTATCATGAGGTCTTTTCTTGTAGCTGGGGCATTCATAGGTTTTTCCTCGATTCATTCTTCCATGAATTGCTTAAAACAAAAATTAGTTCATCCAAATTCAAGATCTAATAAATCGAATAATTCAAAACGACTCTTCAAATTAATGAGTTTGTGACTCCCGAATATCCAACAGATTAATTAATTTTTTATAACGTATTCTATTTTTCTTTGACAAATAAGACAGGAGTCGTTGCCGTTTTCCCAGAATTTTACGTAAACCCCTTTGAGATAAATAGTCTTTTCTGTGCAATTCCAAATGTGAAGTAAGTCTTCGTATCTTATTGGTGAAATTTAATACTTGAAATTCAATCGATCCCGGGTTTTCTTCTTTTTTTTCTTGTGAAATAACTGATAGAAATGAATTTTTTACCATAAAATGAAAGTTTCTCTTCCCCCCTTTTTATAGATTCTAGATATTTTTATTGATCAGTAATAATAATGACACTCATTTTCAATTTGGTATATACAATAATCTTAATTTTAGTAAGAATTCCTGATTTTTTTTTTTTTTTCAAATTAATTATTATTAATCAATCCAATTCAAATAGGTATACAAAAAATACTATATTTATGCATTCACAAAAGAAAAATTGTAGAGAAGATTTTGTTGATTCATTTATAGATTTAATGGATATATCATTGAATTAGTATCATGCCTCAGAATAGAAGGTAAGACAATACGTGTGTGCATCTATTTGTCTTCGCATACCAGATATGTTACGAGAAATAGAAAAACGAAAAATGTAGATTAAGGAATTTTCAATCGCGGATACATATGTATCCTTACCATACTGAAATGGCTGCCATTATTGGTATCAAACCAATAGCGATTCATACAAGCTAAATCTTCTAATCGATAATTTGGCCAAAGAAATAACTTTAAATTCATTAGTTTTTTTTTATCTCTATCAAGATCTTTACTTGTAGCCAAAACTTGACAGCAATTATTCACTTTATTCTCATTGTAAAATGCCGTATTTCTATGCACACTATTTCTATTCCTAGGATTGAAACAAATTAGAATTCTCAATTCTCTACGACGTCTAGCGGATAAAATATTTTCAGGAACAAGCAAATCATAATGATTTTTTTCTTTTTTTTCAGTCAGCTTTTGATCTCTTGGTCTTGTAATGGATTTATCAAAATTATTCTTATCAACATAGCTTTTTTCTTGGTATCTTTGATTAATTTGGTGCTTTCTCTTATGAATCAACGAAAGGCCTATGGTTTGATACATACTAAATTGTTCATGGTTTTTTCTAGACAGACGAATTGGTTCGATACTCAATATTCCTTTTTTCATCAATTCCGTATTTTGATTCAATTCTGTAAGAGTTAAATCCTTCTGATTCGGAATTTTCATAATATCTAGACTTAGGTCTCCTCTTTGAATCGAGGCTATAGCAATTTCTTTTAGATTTATCAGTCTAAGCAGGAGACAATATACTTTGATATTATTCATTATTCTGTCATTTAAGCAATCTCGCCAGTTCAATTGAAAAAGCAAATACCTTCTTAGGAAGCAATTAAGTTCTGCTTCGATGTTGTTCTTGTATTTCTTTTTTTTTACACCCTTTTTCATGTCCGATCCTGCATAATCTTCTTCAACATCTTTTTCTTTCTTTGAGAGAGATGCTTCAAGATTTACTCGACCTGCGTATTCTGTTTTTCCTTGATTTCGAGTCTCTAACTCTAATTCAAGATATTTTTTTTTTTTCGATGGTCTAAAAATATCTCTTTTTTGCTTTTTAGTGATGTTTCCCTTTTCACTAACATGTTTATTTCCATTCAAATTGAAAAAAAGTAATTTGATTGGTATGATCCATGGGTTACTCGTATATGCATTATAAAATATAAAAAAATTAGAGAATAAAAAAAATTCCTGATTCGCTACGTAACGATTTAGTATTTCTACATTCATTCCCATCCAATCAAAAAAAAACCTTTTTTTTTGATTGGATGGGTTGATTTCTTGATGAAGCGTAAAATAATAATCGGTATCTATCCAAGCCCCAAAATCCACTTGATTTCTAAGACAAAAATTAAGAATTCTCCAATCAAAATACTTTCTATCCAGATTTTTTTCCATATCTAGAATAGAATCTTCTACTATATAATTCTTGATAGGAATAGCATCCGTCATATCAAATAATTTGTTTTTTCGCGTGTTGTAATTATAAGAAATCACTTGGTTATTATTTGCTTGGAATGGCCATCTATATCCATAAATATATGAGTCCTTCTTATCTGCATAATTAATAGATTTATATGATAAATGATCATACCCATATTGTTTTTTCATTTTTTTTTTTTTTTTTGTTAATGAGTCTACTTCTTGTTTTTTGTAAAGAATTAATCTGTTTTTTTCATATGAATGACATTTGGTTAAATCTTTATTTTGAGCCACATGACGTTCATTCATTCTATTTTGCCATTTTTGTGGGACTAATCTAGACCATCCACTCTGAGATAAATCGTATTGATAATGACCTTTTAACCAATTTTTCCATTGATTCATTACAGAATTGGTAGAGTTCTTATGTTTTAATTTGGAATGAAATATTCCTTGTACTCCAAAAAAAGAATCCTTTATTTCATTCTTAAGAAAAAGAGGTGTTCCATGATATTCAAAAAAAGATCTGAATTTATACTTATAAAGAACTTGGGTTTGTGATAATTTGTAGAATACATATGCTTGTGACAAAGAGGATACGTCACAAAAATTCTGCGCATTCATATTACAAATTGATTTTTTTATAGTAGAAATAAATTGAATTAGACTTTGATTTTTTTTATCACTTCTTTCTTCATTTGGTTCATTATTGTAAATGTATTTATTAAGAATTTTCTTTGTTGATTCAAGAAAAAGTTGTACATTGATCCTAGGAATATTAATGATACATACAAAGATATCTATGTATATCTTTTCCATGAAAAATTTGAAAAAATAATGTGATTTACGGGCTAATCGAACATTTCTTCTTTGTAATATCTGCCAAATATCTTTTTTTAATTCTAATCTTTTATCATCATAAGTTGTTTTCTTAGAACAAATATTTCTCTCTGAAATTAGAAACCCACTTTTCTTGTCTTTTGTAAATTTTTCTATTTGTTTTATGATTGTCTTTGTTCTATCATTCAGATCTTTTATTTTTTTTTCTGTCAATGAATAATTTGTCCAATTAATAGATTGAATTGGAATGGGGGATTCGTAAATCATTGGATTGCTCTTACTGATTGTTGAATCTTTTTTAATTTCATTCAATTCATATATTTTTCTCAATTCAAATATAAATAAAAGATTTGATAGTTTTTTTATTTTTGCTTTTAGAAATCTAGTCTTTTTGAGAATACTTTTGATGATCCATTGTGCTGTTTCTTTTGAGACATTTAGAAAAAATTTAGTTCTTTCGTTTAAACCTTTTAGAACTATAAAAAAATGCTTTTTCCTATTTTTTATTTTTTTTTTAAGTTCTTTAAAAATGGGATCAAAAAAAGAAAGTCGGTTTCGGGGAGAAGAAGAAAAGGGAAATTCTACTTCTATTCCGAAAACTGTTAAAAAACAAAAATCCATTTTTTTCGCTTTTTTTTTTGGATCCTTTTCCTTTTGAGGGGATCGTAGCTTAGATCTGTATCTGTGCCAAGGTTTCAGACGAAAAGGAAAAAGGATCTTTATTTGAATACCCTCGGTTAGCCAGTTTTTCGGAAATTCTGTTTCGGATAATTGAACGCCATTATAGGTGCATTTAATATACATTTCTCTATTCCAATCCTTTAAATCCTCTGACCATTCGGGCAATTGAAATAATAGTATACGAACGATATTTTTAATTATTATCAATGAAGGTAATAGAATATATTTTCTAATAATCGATTGGGTTACTAATAAAAAACCTCTTATTACTTGAGCATATATAATGCTATCCCAGGCTTCTGCTATTTCTATACGTTTTTCTTCCTCTTTTTTCTTACTTTCTTTTGTCTTTTGCTCTGTATAATCCGAAATTTTCAACTCTGTATCTTTATTTTTCCACATCCAATTTTGAAAAAGAAAAAAGATTTTCATTGGCTCGAAAATATCAAAAGAAAAGAAAGAGGGTTTGTCAATTTTGTCCAAAAAAAGAGGGGAATGCACGCTTGCTTGAAAGAGTTTCCAAGTAGCAGTTTTACATCTTTGAGCGCGTCTAGATCCTTTGATTATGTCTCGCCGAAAATCCGGTTGTTGTGAATAACGTATTAAAGCAAATTCATCTTTTTCATCAGAATTATCAGTATCCTTGGTATCCGTATAAGTATCGTCATTCTCTAAGTCATCAGTCAAAATCACTACACGTTTGGCTTTTCTTGAACGAATCTCATAATCCGCTGTTTCACCAGTTCTTTCTAGGTGTTCTACCTCGTCAATTAATTTGCATGACCATCGAGGAACTTTTTTACTGGTTTCTTTTATTCCAATACATTTTTTGCTATTTATAATTGTTTTATCGTTTGGATCAGTTATAATTGAGTCGAATAATAATTGCATTTTTTTTTTATCTTCGGAATCCATCTTTTCATGTTCTGGAAATAAATAAAGTTCTTTCAAATTGAAACTTGATACTGATTTTCCAGAAAATTGACTGATAAAGTTAAAAAAAAAACGAATTTCAGTTGATAATGATTTTTTATCAAATGTATCTATTTTCTGTTCAAAGTCTGGATAATTAGTATTAATATTAAGAAGGATACCATGAATCTTATTTATCCAAATGTAGTTTTTTGTGTAAGGTTTATTTTTGATTGAGAATGAAAAACTTTTTTTGATTCGTCCGCGATACGGTCCGTTCAACAAAGGATCATATATTTTAGGTAAGTATTTTTTTTTTGTCTCATCATTACATAATCTAATCCTTTTTTCGAGTACATCCAGAGCAAAAAATTCCTTATCTAGAGCTTCGGCCCTATTTAAAAATTTTTTGCTTAGGTTGTTTCTTTTTTGTTCATTAATAGAACTCCAATGATTATCCAATTCATCATAGGAGAGTTTTTCTGTTGTGAAGAGAAACGTCTTTCTTTGCATCATTTCAAGAAAAGTTGACAAACTAGATGGATACGTAAAAGAGATTCT